TAAGTAATCGCTAAGATTCATCCAGCCAAAATAACCAAAAACGAAAAAAAAAAGAATATAATAATATTATTGAATCATAAGAATTACTTTGATAGTAGTTCCTATCCACGGGATTTTCAAAAATTTATAATATATATATATACGACTTTTTTATGCCATTTCTTTTTTGTGAACCATTCTTTGAATTCTTCGTTCTTCCTGTTTATTGTTTTTTTCAACCAATTCACAGATAAAAAGGAAGAACTTCTAATCGAATCCCTATCTAAATCGAAATTCACAAAAGTAGTAGGGCAGATTATATAGATCTTTAACTCATATATACCTAGTGAATATCAAATATCACATATACAAGTGTTTCTTACATAACGTAAACCACCTATTCTATAATTGGGCTAACCTAAAAAAAGAATATTTGAAAAAAGAAATAGTTAATGATGACCTTCCATAGATTCACCTATATAAGCCGCAGCTAAAGTGGCAAAAATGAGAGCTTGAATCCCGCTTGTAAATAATCCAAGGAACATGACAGGTATAGGAACCACTAAAGGTACTAAAGAAACAAGAACAACAACGACTAATTCATCGGCTAATATATTTCCGAAAAGTCGAAAACTAAGTGATAGGGGTTTTGTAAAATCTTCTAAGATATTAATGGGTAAAAGAATTGGAGTTGGTTGAATGTATTTACTGAAATACCCTAATCCTTTTTTGCTAAGACCCGCATAAAAATAGGCTACTGATGTGAGTAAAGCTAAAGCAACCGTCGTATTTATATCATTCGTTGGTGCTGCTAACTCCCCTTGAGGTAACTGGATAATTTTCCACGGTAAAAGGGCGCCTGACCAGTTAGAAACAAAAATAAATAAAAATAGGGTTCCAATAAAGGGAACCCATGGACCATATTCTTCTCCAATCTGGGTTTGACTCACGTCTCGAATGAATTCAAGGACAAATTCAAAGAAATTTTGGCCGTCAGTTGGAATGGTTTGTGGATTGCGAATCGCTAGAACTGCGGAACCTAATAAGATAGCAATTACAACCCAAGAAGTAATAAGGACTTGGGCATGGACCTGGAACCCCCCTATTTGCCAATAGAAATGTTGGCCTACTTCTACACCAGATATCTCATATAACCCTTCTTTTATTAGTGTGTTGATGGAACATGATAAAACATTCATATTGCCCTCGGACAGAAATAATAACTTAAAATTATTTTGATTCAAGATCCCCCCCCCTTTTTTTTTACTTAATTTACTTGAATTTTATATTTAAGTTTTGGATACCAACTAAACTAATCACACAATATCCCCAGTTTTTATCTCTTTTTCTTTTGTACGATTCAGGAGTAGTAACCGATTTTTTAAATCGAAATACAGGGAGCCCCTCCCTCAAAAAAATTTGATTTATTTATTTATCTTATTATTAATCAAGAATTTTGTATATAGCTAGAACGACCCTCACAAATTGCGAATACTAATTTGTTAAGAATGAACCGAATTGAAGCTATAGCGTCATCATTTGCTGGAATAGAAATATCTGCGAGATCGGGATTACAATTTGTATCGATTAAAGAAATGGTTGGAATTCCCAAAGTGATACATTCTCTAAGAGCCGTATATTCTTCTTGCTGATCGATGATGATTACAATATCAGGCAATCCCGTCATATATTTAATCCCGCCTAGATATGTTTCCAAGCGAGATAATTGTCTCTTCAACACAGCTGCATCCCTTTTCGGAAGACGGTTGAATCCCTCTGTCTTTTGTTCAGTTCTCAAGTCCCTAAACTTATGAAGTCTTTTTTCTGTAGTGGACCAATTTGTTAACATGCCGCCGAGCCATTTTTTATTAACATAATGACACCGAGCTCTTATTGCAGCCCGCGACACTAAATCAGCTGCTTTATTTTTTGTCCCAACAATTAAGAATTGTTTTCCCCTACTTGCTGCATCAAAAACTAAATCACAAGCTTCGGATAAAAAACGAGCAGTTCTAGTCAGATTTATAATATGAATACCTTTACGCTTTGCAGAAATATAAGGGGCCATTCTAGGATTCCATTTCCGCGTACCATGTCCAAAATGAACTCCTGCTCTCATCATCTCTTCCAAATCGATGTTCCAATATCTTTTTGTCATTTCTTTTCGCACTTAAAAAGGGGATACCCCAAACTAAAATAAAAATTTGTTCCGATGGAACCTTCTCTTGTACCGGGGATGGCCATTTATACGTGAGACAAGCCATTATTTTGTATTCATTATTATCTTTATTAGTGTTAACAAATTACCAAAGCAAATGACTACAGCAAACAACAAAAAATGAAATTCAAAATAGGAATCCGCTATTAGGAATCATTAAATCCTAGAAAAGTCAGATTTTGAAATAGAAGAGTCACAAAATTCCCTGTGGTAGAATAAAATATCTCTCATATCTCCCTCGAATAAAGATAAATTCTTTGTTTTTTTTTCCAAAAGAATGTTGGTATGTTGCCGTGAACAATG